AGTCATAATCTATATGGGATTCCCCAAGTTATTAATAGAAGACAGGACTCGAAGAATCGAAGAATTACAGACGTATGTACAAAAAGAACTCACTTGTGTAAACCGAAAACTCAACATTGCTATTACAAGAATTGCAAATCCTTATGGGCACCCCAATATTCTTGCAGAATTTATAGCCGGACAATTAAAGAATAGAGTTTCATTTCGCAAAGCAATGAAAAAAGCTATTGAATTAACTGAACAGGCAGGTACAAAAGGGATTCAAGTACAAATTGCAGGGCGTATCGACGGAAAAGAAATTGCACGTGTTGAATGGATCCGAGAAGGTAGAGTTCCTCTACAAACCATTCGAGCTAAAATTGATTATTGTTCCTATGCAGTTCGAACTATCTATGGGGTATTAGGCATCAAAATTTGGATATTTGTAGACGAGGAATAATAAGAACTTACTTGACTTATATTTAGTTATATCTGGTGATAAAACAAAAAATGGCAAACTCTTTCATTCTTTTTCTGATAAATAATAAAAAAAAAAGAACAATTCTATAAGGTTGAATAAAAATTCGATTAATCATTTGATATAATTGCTATGCTTAGTGTGTGACTCGTTGGTTTTTTTAGGGTTGGGATTCAAAAAAATGGACAGCCCATAGTACAAACTGATAACTATAGAACTAATAACCAACTCATCACTTCGTGTTATCTGGATAGAAAGAACCAGTCAAGATATGATATATAAGTCATATCATTGTAGCAACTGAAATCTTTTTTACATAAACAAACAAAAAAAATCTGATTATGGGTTGTAAAGCAATATAAAGTATACAGATAAATGGAAGGGTGAGAGAAAGATAGAAAAAGAATATTAATGATATAGAATTCCAATATGTAAGGTCTATGAGTCATCTCATATAAAGGGAATGTAATAAAGCATCAATACTGATTGATCCATAATTAGACAAATCCGTGCATAGAACAAAAAATCAAGAGCCCCGAGCCAATAAAGACTGAGAAGGTTGACTCAAGAATAAATTTAATTGGAGGCTCCGTTGTAAAATTCAGACCTAATCATTAATCGAGAAGTGGTGGGAACGACAGAACCTGTGAATGCATAAGATTCTATTGAAAACGAATCCTAATGATTCATTGAGTAGGATGGCGGAACGAACCAGAAACCTATTCATTTATTCTGAGAGGTCATGTCATAGACTAATCTTACAACTGAATGTTGAAAGAGTAAATATTCGCCCGCGAATTTTTTTTTATTTCTAAATTTTAGTCGATTCGAAATAAAATCGATTCGAAATAAAAGGAAAAACAAAATAAAGATTCATTATAGCGTTCTACCAAAACGACATTATCTATAAATAGAATACGTGTTAAATTATTAAATTATATATTAAAACACAAAAAATTTCTAATTTATAATCGATTAGATCAAATTTCAAAGAATCCCACGATTCCATATATTATTAACCGTGTATTTTTTTTTGTTTAATTATTTAAAATTGTTTAATTCGCGAGGAGCTGGATGAGAAGAAACTCTCGTGTCCGGTTCTGTAGTAGAGATGGATGGAATTGCTAAACAACCATCAACTATAACCCCAAAAGAACCAGATTCCGTAAACAACACAGAGGAAGAATGAAAGGAATATCTTATCGAGGTAATCGTATTTGCTTCGGTAGATATGCTCTTCAAGCGCTTGAACCCGCTTGGATCACATCTAGACAAATAGAAGCAGGGCGGCGAGCAATGACACGAAATGCACGCCGCGGTGGAAAAATATGGGTACGCATATTTCCAGACAAACCTGTTACAGTAAGACCTACAGAAACGCGTATGGGTTCGGGGAAAGGATCTCCCGAATATTGGGTAGCTGTCGTTAAACCCGGTAGAATACTTTATGAAATGAGCGGAGTAGCAGAAAATATAGCTAGAAGGGCTATTTCAATAGCGGCATCTAAAATGCCTATACGAACTCAATTCATTCTTTCTGGATAGGAATGTAGAAACAAACGAAAGGGGTTTTTGGGATGAAAAAAAAAACAATTGCAGATTTCTTTTTTTGTTTTGAACAAATAATATTTCTTTTTTTTATTTATACCTTTGCATTGAAAAAGAAAAAACCGATAAAAAAATGATATGATTCAACCTCAAACCCATTTGAATGTAGCGGATAACAGCGGGGCCCGAGAATTGATGTGTATTCGAATCATAGGAGCTAGTAATCGACGATATGCTCATATTGGTGACATTATTGTTGCTGTAATCAAGGAAGCAGTACCAAATACACCTCTAGAAAGATCAGAAGTGGTCCGAGCTGTCATTGTACGTACTTGTAAAGAACTCAAACGCGACAACGGTATGATAATACGATATGATGACAACGCTGCGGTTGTTATTGATCAAGAAGGAAATCCAAAAGGAACCCGAATTTTCGGCGCGATCGCCCGGGAATTAAGACAGTTAAATTTCACTAAAATAGTTTCATTAGCACCTGAAGTATTATAGGGGAAGACCTTAATATAGTATTTGAATGAAATTGATTAAATTTATTTAATTAATTAGTAAATTGTTTATCTATCACGTATATATCTTTAATAATTCATAAATATTAAAAAAAAAAAAAAGAATTCATAAATATTCAAAAATTCAGAAAAAAAGAAAAAGAGCATGTTGATTATATCAAAATTCGGGGGAAACAAAAATCTTAGTTTATCATGAGTAAAGACACTATTGCTGACATAATAACCTCTATACGAAATGCTGACATGAATAAAAAAAGAACAGTTCGAATACCATCTACTAACATCACTGAAAATATTGTTAAAATCCTTTTACAAGAAGGTTTTATTGAAAACGTGAGAAAACATCAAGAAAGCAATAAATATTTTTTGGTTTTAACCCTACGACATAGAAGAAATAGGAAAGGACCATATAGAACTGTTTTAAATTTAAAACGGATCAGTCGACCCGGTCTACGAATATATTCTAACTATCAACGAATTCCTAGAATTTTAGGCGGAATGGGGGTTGTAATTCTTTCTACTTCTCGAGGTATAATGACAGACCGAAAGGCTCGACTAGAAGGAATCGGCGGAGAAGTTTTGTGTTATATATGGTAATCTTTCTAATAGCCGACACGGTCATATTTGTGAAAAAAGAGAAAGGACAAGTTTATAATATTATCCCTCTTACATTAGTTGATACTTCAAAGCGGTTTTACCTGGAATGAAACAACAAAAATGGATTCATGAGGGTTTAATTACTGAAGAACTTACCGATGGTATGTATCTTCCGGATTCGTTTAGATAACAAAAAAATTATTCTGGTTTTTGTTTCGTAAAGGATTTCATGTAGTTTTATACGTATACTACCAGGAAATAGACTAAAAATTGAGGTAAGTCCTTATGATTCAACCAAAGGGCGTATAATTTAGAGACTTCAAAGCAAAGACTTGAATGATTAGGCGGTTTTTTCAATTTCAACATTCTTTCGTGAGGATACAATTCGAAATTAAAAATTTCAAGAAACTTATTTTCTTCCAATAAGTAGATTCGGAATTAAAAAAAGGAATGACAAATATGAAAATAAGGGCCTCCGTTCGTAAAATTTGTGAAAAATGTCGATTGATCCGTAGGCGGGGACGAATTATAGTAATTTGTTCTAACCCGAGACATAAACAAAGACAAGGATAATCTTTCTAAAACAAAAAGACTCTCGAAATCTAAAGGACCCGATGTACAGATGTACAAATAAATAAATAAAATAAGTAAAAAAAAAAAAAAAAGAATAAGGATCTGTTTTGACATGAAATGGATATATCCATATATCTCTGACTTATATTTATGAGATGATAAAATATGGCAAAACCTATACCAAAAATTGGTTCGCGTAGAAATAGACGTATTGGTTCACGTAAGAATACACGTAGAATCCCCAAGGGAGTTATTCATGTTCAAGCAAGTTTCAACAATACCATTGTGACTGTTACAGATGTACGGGGTCGAGTAATTTCTTGGTCCTCTGCCGGGGCTTGTGGATTCAAGGGTACAAGAAGGGGTACACCATTTGCCGCTCAAACCGCAGCAGGAAATGCTATTCGGACAGTAGTGGATCAAGGTATGCAACGAGCAGAAGTTATGATAAAAGGCCCGGGTCTCGGAAGAGATGCGGCATTAAGAGCTATTCGTAGAAGTGGTATACTATTAAGTTTCATACGGGATGTAACTCCTATGCCACATAATGGCTGTAGGCCTCCTAAAAAAAGACGTGTGTAAAAATAAACATTGAAGAGATTTCAAGAGAAATAAATAATTCAATGATTTGATCAAATAATATACTATGGTTCGAGAGAAAGTAACAGTATCTACTCGGACACTACAGTGGAAGTGTGTTGAATCAAGAGCAGACAGTAAGCGTCTTTATTATGGACGCTTTATTCTGGCCCCACTTATGAAAGGTCAAGCCGATACAATAGGCATTGCAATGCGAAGAGCTTTGCTCGGAGAAATAGAAGGTACATGTATCACACGCGCAAAATCTGAGAAAATACCACATGAATATTCTACCATAGTAGGTATTCAAGAATCCGTACATGAAATTTTAATGAATTTGAAAGAAATTGTCTTGAAAAGTAATCTGTATGGAACTCGTAACGCGTCTATTTGTGTCAAGGGTCCTAGATATGTAACTGCTCAAGACATTATCTTACCACCTTCTGTGGAAATTGTTGATAATACACAGTATATAGCTAACCTAACAGAACCAATTAATTTGTGTATTGAATTACAAATCGAGAGGAATCGCGGATATCGTATAAAAACGCCAAATAACTTTCAAGACGGAAGTTATCCTATAGATGCTGTATTCATGCCTGTTCGAAATGCGAATCATAGTATTCATTCTTATGTGAATGGGAATGAAAAACAAGAGATACTTTTTCTCGAAATATGGACAAATGGAAGTTTAACTCCTAAAGAAGCACTTCATGAAGCCT